CAGGCGGCAGAGAAAGAGACAAGGAGGAAGAAGGGGGCACTACGGGAAGAGCATCCAAGACGCGCTAAGGCAAAGGCATAGAGCTCAAACACAGGCTTAGTAAGCACAGATTCCCTAGAAAGAAAGATTTCCTCTCTTAAAGATGCTTTCTTCCTGTAATAGAAGTCAAACTCAACAGCTGACGCAACTACTTATGCACTTCCAGTCCACCCAGACCGGTAGTAGCAGCAAGCCTACTTCTTATTGCACTTGAAGGAGGAATAAGACCAAAAAGAAGGAGAACTAACGACGGGAAGAGAAGATAGTTAGTTTCTAAAGGCTGGACCAATCAAACCATATCGTATCGAACCATAGCGGGAGCGAGGAGCACATATTCTTTATTACTGACTTTTCGTGGTTGATCGCACCAACAGGAGTCGGTGCTTGTGAGTAGGAGAACATTCTTTATTGCAAGATGTTCGTCCACCCGCCGCCTTCGGTCAACTCAAACAAGAGGCCAGGAAGGACATTGTTGAAGGCTCACTGAGTGCTTCTAGGTTAAAGGGAAGCACTAGACTCACTCCACGGGAACTCGCTTTTCGGTTTGCTTCAGATTTGGCATTCATTCCCCCTCCCCTTCCTGGATTTCGCCTTATTGTCTGCTATGCTAGCCTATGATGGATGAAGGCCTTTCATTTTGGCTCTGTAGGGCTACCCACCCTATGGTATGGGCTGTTATCTCAAGGGCCTGGTTAGGCTCTTCTTGTTGGAGTATCCTCGCTCAGAGGCTAAAATTCATTCTCTCTTTTCTTTTGGGAGTGCCTGAAGAGACCTGCTTACTGGAAGGTACCATTCACAAAGAATGGTGAAAAGGTTACCTACCCTATGATCCTCCTTATCTTACAGAGGTTTACTACGAGCCATACCCAGCGGGATACATATTGCCCAAATGGAACCTAAAAGATGGGATGGGTGATCCATAAGATCATTTGGCGAGGTTCAGCCCTCAGCGTGGGGATCTTTCTGGAAATCAAAACTGGTTTTGTTGAGGAACGAAGTAGCTCGTCGCTTACCCGCATTTCTCTTGGTATACCCACCTGTGTGCCTCCTAATTCCGTGAAGTCCTTGGAGCATGTGCGATTTATTCAGGATCCTTGTCAAGAAAGAAGTAAGTCCCTTATTCTTTCTTTTATGTTAAAAAGCCTGGACTCGAAGAGGGAGTCGATTCACGTACTTCACCATTTCCTGGGTCCTTATCGCCTTTCCCCGGTTCAGGGTATGGGTTCTTTCTCTATGTTTGAAAGTCCCGGTGTGAACTCCCCTACTGATCTGACTCCAGCGGATTCTCGAGAAGCCAATTCTCTCTCTCGATCTAGATCTACTTTACCGACAAGAGCTCTTAATGAATGAGCAATGAGTTTGATTCACACTATGAAAAGCAGAGGAAATAGAATATTATATAGCCTATAGCTATAGGGCTAGGCTCCGCTCCTCGCTCGAGCTACCAGCTTTCTTAGATTTCATTCCTGTTGACTAATCCGAGTCCTTGAGAGCTTAGACGTCAGCGGGGAAGAACTCCGGAAAGAATTTCATCGGCTCCTCCTCTCTTGCCCTCTTGATGGTATCCAGTTGAAATGGTTGCTGGATTGCCCCTAGTTCAAGCTCTAAGTCAAGCATTCACGCACCAAAGACCTCTGACTACGCTCCTCAGCCTAGGAAAGCAAAATCCCATTTGCCTAATACGTACTACTGTGCAGCAGATGATTTAGCTGCCCTTATTCCTCCACCAGCTTCTTCTTGGCATCAAGCCAGCCCTTATTCCTTGCATCAACAGGCAATCCCGCATAAAAGAAAGGCTACTGACTTGGCTGATTCAACAAGGGAAAAAGGCATCCATTCAAACAGCTCCCATTCCTATGTTGACACCAAGAGAAAGAAACCCTGGAGCCTTCCTCTCTATCCATTCCTTTTTCATAATCATAAAGGATGGAAATGCTTAGCTTACTAAACCAGCAACAGCGGAGTAAGCTCCCATATCCGTGAAGGACTGCTTTCCAGCAGAGGAAAACTTCTCGTTGCTGAGCTTGCCGTTAAAGAGGAAGATGCTGATTCTATAGCAGCTCCGATTCCTTCACCGAGAACGAGAAGGAAGTCTTATAGAACGAACAAGCGCTAAAGAAGGGGGTGGGATCTCTCCTAAAAGAAAGAATTGACCTCGAGCCTGTCCTACTCATTCTCCTTTTCCCGTTCCTGACCCTGAGTGTGGAGGGGTTAGCCTTGAGCCAGGTCTTGATTGTTTATTCCATTTTGTCAGTTTAAGTACTAGAATGGGAGTTACGGATATTCATTCCTAAACTATGTCACCGATTGGTGACCTGATCCCGCTAAGCAAGAACAGCTACCGACACCAACTCTATCTTAACGACCGGTAAAGCCCTCTCTGACGGATATGGCACTTCACTGCTCGGAGAGGAATGAATTCTTCTCCAAATCATCTCTTCCTTTATTGTTGTTAAGAAAGAAGTCAATTACGTTCGAGCTTTTTGTCAACTGATTCCACTCAAGCAATAGAAAGAAAGGCTATCTCCTCTAATCTCTAACTATGCTGAGTTCAATCAAGCGTCGAACTAGTCGACCTCCTTACTTCTTTACCGCTCCTTCCCCTCACCCTCAAGTCACGACCTAATGTAAGTTCTTTCAGTCCTTTTCGAGCTAGCATAGCAGCTGATATGGAATAGCCCTTCTCTAGCCTGGAGCCTGGAAAAGAAGAGTCCGATCTACGATACGCCATAACCATCCACCCCGTCCCGAGCCTCGTTTGCTAAGCGGGCTCATAGTCCAAGCCTCTTGGTCCGAGGAAGGGGAACCCCATCGTGCTGGCTTGGCATGGAAGGACGGCTACCCAAAAAGTGTTTTTCGCAGCTTGGTCCGCGTAAGCTCAATGCTTATGGCTTTACCCAGCATTGCCACTCTTCTTACTATGTTGTGGGACCGCGAAGACAACCCACCACTGGAACTTGCTTTGCTCTCGCTCCGCTCGCTCCCACCTGTCTTCTTCCCACTATAGTGAAAGATCTTTCACCATAGCAGGAACCTCACTGACCTTCTCGGGCAGTTACTGATTTTTAGCTGGGGATCCCGCCAGCTTTACCCTCCCCCCCATTTTTTTTTTTTATATAATCAATCAGAAAAAATCAATCAGATAAAATCAATCAGATAAAGCAAAAAAGCAAAGCAAGTTCCAGGGATGCGGGCAGAGGGGGGTTTCTCGAAAATCCAAAACTAGTGATCTCGTCTTGCTTGCTGGGAGAGAGGAAGCTTCCGGACCATCTTTTCCAGCCAGATAGCGAGCGATCACTCAGCAATGAACACTAACTGAAAGCGGCCGGGAATGAGTACCTATCCCTTACGGGAATCGAACCCGTGTCTTCGACATGAAAAGACGATGTCCTAACCACTGGACGAAAGGGACCAAAAAGCCATTCTTCATATACCTCAGCTCCGAGAATAGAAGTGGTTCGTTTTCTTTCTATACGCAATTCGACGATTTCGTTTGTGTTCATGTTGGCGATTTCTGATGTGAATTCGGCGGGTCGTCCCCCCTTCCTACGGGTTCCCCCACCGACCCAGTGACACACCAACCACGCCCCTTCTCTTTCTCCGATCATAAAGCCCCCTGATCCCTTTATTTGTCTTTCATCCCCCCTGAATAAGTAAGACCCCGCTCTTTCGAATTCAAAAAAAAGAGGGATGTTATTCGTTTGAAGTGGCGAAGGCCTATGCTACAGTAAGCAAAAAAGTAGGTTGAGGTTACGAAGTCACTTAGTCGAACTAGAAAACTCTAAAGAAAGGGAGGCTAAGGTTACGAAGTAAGGTCAGCTGGTTAAGGAAAGCTCAGGTTATGAAATCGCTTAGCCGTTAATTAATTGAAAAATGAAAGTAGTAGTGAGGCGTCGGTACGGAGTTGCGTCAGCTGTGGATATAGACTAGGCTAAGGGACGGACTTCATCTCTTCTATTTTCTTCACTTACACCTTACACTTCAGCTGAGTCTAACGAGGCTCAGGTGCGGAGCCTTCCACTGTGGACCGAGACTACGCAAAGGTAGAACACCATGGAAACTTCGCTGACTTTATCATCAACCTTGATTTCGCTACGCTCAATAAGAACCCGGAATAGCGGAAATAGGTTCGTGTTCCGCTTCCAAAGTCAGTCGTCTGCAGTTCACACTTGGGCAAAGACGACTCTCCAGTGGTTCCATTCCTTCTTACTGTACTTCTGGGTCAACCCAACCCGAATGGGAAGAAGAGGGTCAGCCAAACTGCGGTCCACTTTGTACGTTTGCTGAGCAGACCACTCAGGCATTTTAGAAAAGGGAAGGGAACTTCTCACCCCGAGGGAGGCGGGAAGCTACCGCTTCTAGAATGGAAGCTTCTCCTTTACTTTTTTAGAGCGTATCGCTATTTTGAAATAAAAAAAAGGTTTATGGATGAAGTAATCGGAATGACAAGTGGTTACGGTTGCGGAAAGCGGAGAAAGTCGGGAACCGTCGGTTACCTTTTGAATCAAAGTAGCGACAAGCCGAGTATTACGACTACAGGGGGAGAAGCAAAGCTTCGTAGACAGCTTCGCTTCCTCCTCGCTTCTTTCCTGGCTTTTCGCTCCTCTCCAACCAGTCAAGTGGCCCTTGGGCCACCTCTGGCGCGCCCTAGCCGAGCGGTCCTCGCCTGCACAAGCAAGCAGATTAGCTCCCTCATTCTCTTATTGTGCCGGCAGGCCTGGGCGAACGAGGTAGGGTTAGATTAGATGGAGGAGGACTGCGAACGTCCGTCCCATGAAGCGCCAGGGAACCATGCATTCCTCCCGGGCTGGGCTCTCGCGTGTCCGGGATCCGATCAGATCTACCAGCGACCGGTTTACGGAACAAGGAGTTAAGCAAGGGCCAGGAGATTGATAAAAGAACCTGGCCGAAGTCAGTCTTGTGTTCAATTCCGCGGTTGGAAGGATTTCTTTCTGCCATCTGTCTTTCCCTTCTCTCTCTTCTCTTAGCAAAGGTAGGTTCAAGTCAAACTTTTGGCTTGCGGGCTCAGGGACTGCAGTCAGCTGCTTCCCTTGTAGTCGTCAGCTCGTTCTTGACAGATCCGATCGGGTGTTCATAATCTGGAGTAAAAGGATTCGAACCTTTGCATGCCGGTACCAAAAACCGATGCCTTACCACTTGGCTATACTCCATAGGCCTGTTTTGGACGGTAGGAACGGGGAGAGGGGGAAGGGAGAAGCAGGGCTCGAAGAACGAGCCGAGCCGTGCAAGGACGCGGGGATATAGCAAGTAAGCAGCAAGGTTCTCCCCTTAGGACCGACTACAACAAGCTCGCGACTCTAATAGAAAGAAAGGGTAAGCTCTCTGCTCTATTTGCTTGCAATGCTATGCCTATCAAAGTTGGCGAAGGCTTCTGTAACCTTAGACTCGTTACGCTGTTCGACCGAACTCGTTGGCTCCGCGTCCACCGAAAGTCGGTAACCTTCGTCACCGTCAGCATTTGGTACTCTCTCGATAGCTTCAATAGTTCACTGAAAGCCTTTGGTGTAATAAACCGCAAGCCCTTCAGAAAGAAAGACATAATAGAATAATGAATTAATTAATAAACAAACATAATTCAAAAAAGAAAGGGTTGGTTAAGAACTATTGACTGTAAACCATAGCAGTTACAGTCACTCAATGGAGATGTTCGCCTTTGTTTGGAATGAAGATGGATGAACAGGCACTTGAGCCTGGAACTGATGAAATTCGGGGAAAACATGGAAGCGGTCACTATACTGGGGGGGCAAGACATGACCGCGACTTAAGAAAAAAGTACCCTTGAAAAGACTAAAGGAACGGGGGAATGACTACCTGTAATAAAGCACAGGCTAATACGAGCCGACCAGAAGAAGCAAGGCTTAGATTACCAGATCCTGGACACAATCTTCCTAGAGATGGAGAGCCACTTGACTGGTTGGAGAGGACCACCAGCTAGCGGATCAGAAAGATTTGTATGGAATGTCCTACTCCTGCCTGAGCTTTCCGATCAACCAATCCCCTATTTCAGGGACATCTGTGTTAGGTAGGCCCAGGGATCACTGATTAGTCGAATGAGCCCATCTCTCTGGCCTATCATTTGTTGGTCGATCCGGCTGGCGGCTCCTGCATCTCCTGCCTCTCTATGGGGGCCCCTTTTTTTATACTAGTTTGCTGCTAGGAGTCCCTAGAGTCGAATTAATAATCAATAGAAGTCCCAATAGAAGTTGACTGACCTGGCTCTTCAATCGACGATCTACTGCTCCCTCTTAATAGCAGATGCCCATGCTTTGATTCGAAAGCCCTAGCCATCCCCAGGTATTCAGTGTCTGGTTCGATAGGACCAGGAAGAGAGGACTCTTTTTTTTCCTCCTCCCTTCAGTCCAGTTTGAACCCGTCCCAACAACGAACACCTTCCTACTGCAAGGTGAGGCTCTGCCCTTCCCCTAGAATCCACTCCGGGTCGGAGGAGCAACTAGTCAAACTTCTTGAGCAGCCGAGATATTGAACAACGAACATTTGAAACAATTCCTTGCCTCACCCTGAGATGAGAGGGAAGGTCGATTTGACTCGAATCCTGGACCTGATCTTGAATCCTACACCGGTTAATGATGCGATGGGGGAAGTTTTTCTTTTTTCATCAATGCTGGCCCAGTCGAGGCTCGTCCATGCCCAATCCCGATGGGCCTTCGATTTGCCCCTACCCTAGCTCTATAATCCACCCGTCTTCCCCAGTCCCTGAAAGCCCTCCGGGGGCCTAGCCCTCTTTCTCCACTCGAGTCTGAAGTTCAGCGGCTTTCATCGTTGACGAACACCTGCGCTAATAAGACAAAGAAATGGAGAGTCTATGCCTTGAATGAATCAGTAACAACGGATTAGTGGAATGAGGGATCAAGAGACGGATAGGGAGGGAATGGCCTATCAATCATTGGTTGACCTTCCCTTGAACCAGTCACGGAGCTCTCAACTGAGTTGTTTAGGTTCTGGAATTGGGGCTTTCGATTCGAAAAAATGTGGTGCGGGTTCATCTCTCTCGACCAGTTCAGGTGAGAGGGAGGATGTAATTCAGCTCGAACGAAGTGAGAGGGCTGAAAGGGAAGCTCGACCTACAGGGAGAGGGAGGGTGATCGAGGGGACCCAGACTTTCGATCTCTTCTCTATGGCGGGAGGTTTCTTTCGTATCAAGAGTGTGTTGGGGAGGCCAGGGAAGATGGATTGGATCGAGAGGCGATGCTTATGCCTCTTCTTTCTCGATAGGATTCCCATCATTTTCAGTCTACGGCGAAGGAGACAAGGGCGAGGCACCGAACATGTTCTACCCTCAACCTCCATCCGTCATTAGTAATCTCAATTCGCTTTTCCTATTCACTAGTACACTGCGCGCTACAACTAGCAGCCCCTTGTATAGGTTGGGAAAAGGCTAGCGCGCTAGCGCGCAACGGCTGATGAAAAGCCAGCAACTTCTTAGGAGTCAGTTCCGCCCAAGGGCCCCTCTCCTTACAGTGGCTGAACGCCCCTTTCTTCTTATTAGTCAGATAGGTTTGGAACCCTATACAAGGGGCTGCTTGCTGCTCGCCCCTATTTCTAAAGTGGCTTATGCACTCCACTTGTTACCACTAAACGACGAAGCCAGGAGCGGAAGGAGGGACTTGAACCCTCAACCTCAGCCTTGGCAAGGCTATGCTCTACCATTAAGCTATTTCCGCCAGCTAGGGTAGTGGCGAAGCACTACTGAGCAATTCACGTATCACTTGATACGGACGACTTCTGTTTTTCCGCCGGACCACAGTCTTGACCTCCGATCGAGCTACGAACACGAGTAGATAGGCGGTTAGGGGGGGAGAGGGTCGGCTGGGCCTGCCTTTTCAATCAATCTCCGGCCGCTCAGTGCCGCTATTGGTGCGAGTTGTAAGGAGTCTTGGTCTCGAGTCAAGCTGGGGCGTCATTTCATTCTCGTAACGGGAATGAGTGCACCGCAAGACCAGACAAGTTGCTCCCTCGCCTCGCAGCGGCGGCATCTGTCTTTTAAGTTAAGTCATTTCCTAAGACGGCTCCTCTTATTCTACGATAATCCAAGCTGCAGCGGCACCTCACGAACTTCTTACTGGGGCAGTACTATAATAGGCATTTGCGAGTGTTTGGATGCACGTGTTTTGTTCATATTCCTGCGCAGTTAAGAGCAAAATTGTCCCCAAGGCAACCACTTGTGTCTTTCTTGGATATGCTCGGTCCGGGTATATATATGCTATGACGTGAAATCCAAGAGAGTCGATGTATCCTTAATGCTCTCTTTAATAGGGTCGCCTCATATTTTCCTTAACCTAATTAATCAGCCCCGGGGGAGAATGATGATGGAGATGTATTGCGGCCTTCTCCTGTTCATCAACTCGAACCTCATTCTTCTGCAGTTGATGTTACGGATTAGCCTCACTCTTCAGGCCAGCAGCTTTGCTCAGCATTTTCTGCCGACTGTCAGCCTGTTCAGCTGACCTCAGAGGATTCCTGTCACCCGGCACAGCATGTTTATTCTCGGCGGCGATTACAGTCTCTTTCCCAGGGTCAGGCTACTCCAGAAGATCAGCAGTCTAGCCCAGTTGCTTCCCTTCCAGTCGCTTCCTAAAATTATGGATCCCGCTCTCAGCTTCGTCGATCCTCTCAAGTTTCTTATCCTGTTGAAGGCTTATGAATCGTTTTCCCCAAAAGATCGAGCTTACCTCATCTCAGTTCAATCTTCTCATGAACCTGAATCATTTGCTGAAGCCTCCAATCATTCTTGCTGGAGAGATGCTATACAGGAAGAAATCAATGCCCAGGAAAAAAATAATAAGACTTAGTCTCATTGCCTGCAGGGAAAGAAGCCATTGGCTGCAAGTGGATTTACAAGATCAAGCATAAAGCAGATGGCTCGGTAGATAGATACAAGGCTAGATTAGTAGCTAAAGGATTCCTTCAAGAATATTGAGTCGAACCCCTTTCCAACCAGTCAAGTGGCCCAAGGGCCCCCTTTAGAGATAGGGAAAACATTTGCTTCAGGTTGCTAAACACCATTCGTGGCATTCTTGCCTTGGCTGCAATCAAAAGGTGGCCTTATTTCAATTTGACGTGCAGAATAGAATGCCTTTCAACAACATAAGGGAAGGGGGCAAGAATAAGTTTCTATTCAGCCTCCTCCAACTCCAGGCTTCTCTTCTCCTAGGAATCCTAACTTGGTATGCAAGCTCAAGAAAGCGATTTATGTTACGGCCTCCGGCAAGCTAAAGCAGGCACAAGAGCTTGGTTTGAAAGGTGACAGCAGCATGTATAAGAGCCGAAATAGGAGTAGAGGAAGGAGCCGGTTTTCAAATAAGTAAATCGGATCATTCAATGTTTATAAGGAGGTCGACATCAGGTATTGTCCTTCTTCTGCGTGGATGACATTGCTTTCTCTAGTAATGACTTAGCTTCGATAAATGAGCTTAAGAGAAGATTAAGAACCCAGTTTGATATGAAGGTATGGGGGAGATCAAAAGGGAGTATGTTAGTCAAATAGAGGGCTCTCACGGGGGTGTAGTCGTCTTGTTGCTGGTAGGTGCGACTATGTGAGTTGACAACAATACACCGCGGTATGTGTGAGTCAAGATTTTACTTAGTGATCCGAAGGAGCAATTTGAATTACTGCAGACTGGTTTCCTCCCATATACCCCCGCTGATGCCTATTTCCTACCATTGAAGAAAATAGAGAAAACTGCTAATCCCACCCACGTCGTAAACGGATGCCCTACCTGATCCATTTCAAATCCAGCCGGAGGTCTTCGAGCCTTGTTACGGACTAAAGTCCTAAAGAAAAGCGACCCCAATCCCTCCCCAGCCCAGGTCAAAGGTCTTCCCGCCCTTTTTGGGGCAGAGTCAAGTTCGTTACGGTCAGCAAATCAGCCCCGCATCGTATCGATAGCGATTCAGATCACCTCCCCAAGCCTGCCTAACCTAATTGTGTGTGAGCAATCAATCGTGACAAGTCGACCGATCCATAATGAAAGCACCTGTAGATAGAAGCCGTTTGTCGACCGGTGGACTCATCCTCAATGCCGTTTAGGCTCTCCAGTTAAGTCGGTTGTCCGCCGCCTTTCTTTCCCATGCCCGAGATGGCCTTATGGGTAGCAGCCTCCCACAGAGATGGCCTTGTGGTCAACTTCTATTCTGCTTGTTGGAAGGTTCGTCCGGATCTCTTCCCGGGTCAACCCACTCAATATCCGAGAGAGGGTAGGCTTTTGGCGGCCGCAGAGACGGCGGATAACGCAGCGGATGATACGTACTTGGAAATAAGCAGATCATAGATAAGTTTTTTCATGCCTCGACTCTCCCTCGGTTCGTTCGGAAATCATGGTAGTCTTTTCATGGAGATTATTGGGAACGGAAATGTGCCTGGGGTTAAGAACAACGAGAAAACTGCCTTCTGTCTGTTGCCATGGAATGTATAGGTAGGGATTGTTTTATGCTTGGAAAGCCCGTTCCGCGCTCTCTATCCCCTTTTTTTGGGGTCCCCATGAACCGCTTTTTCGTATTCGCTCCGCACCTTCCCTTCCACACGGAAGGATCATGGGGTTCTCCCAACATACATATCCGGGGGTGCAACTGTTTAGTAGGCAAGGATCGGAACGGGCGGATCCCAGGTCGAATTCCTGATCTATTCGTTTCAGCCTTAGAGGATTGAGCTTTTTGAGAGCACCGCACTGCGATTGAATGGCGGATTTCAATGATGAAGAGAAAAGTCTAGTTCTCTTTTCATTTGAAAGGGGAATGGATGTCTTATTGAGAGTGATTACAGAAGAACCTTTTCATAGAGGAGAGCGATAGGCCGGTTTGAAGAGCAAGCTTGAAAATAAATGGAGAGGTCATTCATAGCAGAAAAAGCGCTCACTCACTCGTATCTGAAAAGGCAGGCGGGGGGCTCTCTATCCTGAAGATAATATTTTTTTCATTCAACAAAGCCTTCTTTCATAGATAATCAGTAGTATTCCTCTCGCTAGCTATTCTGAGTAAGAGGGGGAGGACTTGATGTGACTACTATTAGACCTCCAACCCCGAGAGACTCTACAATCATTATGAGCGGATAACCCTTTCCCTTCCCTTCTATAGAGAGGTTGCCCCTTTCTCCCCGGGTAGTTCACTCACTCCCAGTGCCTACCATTTCTATATACTTTTGAAAAAAGAGAGGTAGAGCTAGGAGCTCAATATTGGAAGAGCGCCCTCTCTTTTCTTCGGGAAATCGAGTTAGCTGGGCTGGTTCCCTGTCCCCGATATGTAACGAAAAGATTGATTGGTTTACCGCATTCATTCATGAAAGCACTTGCCTCTCTCTGGTGGGCCTTTACCTTTCAAATAGAAGAGAGGTAGTCGCAGCAGGAGAAGCACCCCTAAACCCCTGAGATCACTCGACCCCGACCGGCCAATCTCCTGTCATTGCTATCTCGTGCGCGAAGGGTTGCTCATGCTTCCCAAACGTCACGCATTTTTTAGGTCATTAGTCAACAGCTCCCTGGACAGCGAAATAGGGGTGACTTCACATTGTTTCCTGACACGCCTATCTTTGTTTTAGGGAAATCCTCTCCCCGTTCAGGCGGATGCCGCACCTTGCGCTTGTGAATGAGTGTGATATATACCTCTTTGCTCAGCACGTGACTGTGTACCCCGAAAATGGAAGCTGCATGTCTTCGCCCGCTCCCGGTTCATGGTGGAATCCATTGAATGCGTTGGTAAAGCACGGGATTACGGCCGAAAAGCGGAGGTTTCCGCTAGGCGAAGGAGCTCACAAAATATCCTAACTCTCTATGGGCAAGAAGCAAGGGCGCAGCTGCTGCGCGAAAGCCGGTCTTACCTTCTATTATATTAGTAAAGGGCCTTTAGGCTTGACTAATGACGATATATAGGGCTTTTCCCTTTACTAGTAAGAGGCAAAGATCATCAGCCTTTAGTCATCTATCTCGCTACCTACTCCTTTTGCAAAAAGGCTTTGGGGATAAGATCAGACTCGAGAAATAGTCTACTTCAAGGCTGCAGGGAGGACTACGCTCTGCAGGTGGGCATCACTATTTATCATGTCAAGACGGAATTCCGGTTTGTTTTTGAAGGTGATCAAAAAGATTCGACGAAAACCGGGCATACATTCGAGAGAGAGAAGGATTAGTTCGTGTCTGGGTCAAGGGGACGGGTGACCTGAACCCTCTTCCTCCGGTAAGAGCTATCTAACCTCTGTTGTCTTGCTATAACCTAGTCTTACTCGCTCTTACCTCCCTGCCTGTTTTCCTTTCTTTCTTTTTTGAGAATACCTGCCCTGCTGCCTCTGCTCTCGTTCGGGCCCCGGGAATCCCTTGCTTTTGGCTAAGGTCTTTATTTACCTTTTTTCATTCCCCCCCTCAAAACAAAAAATTCACAAACACTACTGGAACGGCACGACAGCAATACCATAACAGATATACTTACCGACAAGAGAGAGCGAGACTGACCTACCCAAGAGAGAGAACGCAAGAGTGACTCCCCCCTATCACAACAAGGCCGGAAGAAAAGAATTTACCACGGCCTTATTTACCAAGCTCGGGACTAGAGGAGCATTTTAGGAATTTGAGGTATCGCTTGTAATAAGGATGAAGTCTCATTCATATAGTAATGTCCCTAGCTTGCGCCCTATTTGAGACTAAGGCAGGTTTGGAACCCTGTCCTATCACCTTTATCAAATCCCTAGCTCTCTTCCTTAGTGCAACTGCCCTATTCCTACCATGGGAATATCTATCTTTCTTTTTTCTTTCATATCTATAGTTTAGGATATAAAAGCAGACGGTCTCGTATATGAAGAAAGAGATTGTTGACGTTAGTAGACTAATCTATTCATTGGTAGGGCATTTCTTCCTGTGACCGCCTTTCCTACCAAAAAGCTAACCCAACAAAATCCGGGTTTTTTCTAGACTAGACCTTCGGGATTTTTTTAGGGTTCATACATGCATTGATCCAGTCGAAGAACCTGCTCCAGAGCGACTACTCCGCCTAGCCTATCTTCCTGCCCGCCCCCGGTTCTCTATGCTCGGTTCCACAATCAATCCCAGATCCATCTATTTGAGGGAGGTCCAATTCCGCGCTCTTCTAATTGCTTAGAAGTAGAAGTGCTTACGCCCCTTTACATCTAGGGCTCATCGAAGCCCTATTCTGTGTATATTCAGGAACAGGGCTATCAAATGGTCGACTGCGAAACCCATCAGGGTTCCAAAATTTTATACTATTACGATGCCCTCGATCGGCGATCGTTCAACGGACTACTTTTGCGATGTCTGTCACATGAAGAAGCTCAGCAAGCCTTGCAAGAAGTACATGCTTTACTAATTAGGGGCATAGTAATAGTTGTTTGCTGGGTTGGTTTTGCTCTCTACCTTCTCACGGTGGGATGGAAACAAGAGAGGTCAACTGGAGTGGAAGCCAAAAGACGGGGCCGAGAATCTGTGATCGATCCGAAGAACCACTCCCAGATACGATTCTACTCCCCCTTCGTACTACCATGAGATTCTTGCCCGGCTTTCTTTCGGCTTAAGAAGGCTGCGGTGAGAATGAGAATCACTTCGGAACTCTAGGGGAATGGGCGTTTTAGGGTAGGGCGGGATCTAAAAGCTCTCCAACGTGTTGCGGAGCCTTCGGCCGTGAGAGGGTGGATGTAATAGGAGCCCCGTTGGGCTTTTACGGAGCTTGGCCTGCTTTCGCATTAACTCACCATTTGGTGATTTGGTTCGTAGCAGCCCAAGTATATCCAGGAGTTCCTTTTACACGCTACGCTATCCTCGGCGACGATATCGTCATCGGAGATGAGCGGGTGGCTGAGCGTTATCGCGAGCTAATTCCGCCACTGAATGTTCCATTTTCGTTAGAGAAATCGTTAGTATCGTCAGTTGGTGCTTTGGAGTTTGCTAAGCGGTTCTTCGTACGCGGAGTGACTAAGGACTTTTTTCCTGTCTCCTGTCACATGTTAAGATCCTTAGTTAGTTCCATATCCCTTGTTCCTGTAATGAGGGCTATTATGTCTAAGAATCTTCCATTGTCGTATCGTTTACGGGAAGCTGGGTACCGGGTGTATACTCGATCTACGGCCCCCCCTATATGATGGCGGTCAAAAAGGGGTCCAGAAAAGTGTGGCTGATTTGTTCTTTTACCATGTCAGCCACACTCTCATTTAGTCGATCTTGATAGTCCGAATACGAGAAGTGTCTTAATCTAGACACTCTCCAAGTTGATAGGATCCAAATGAAAAAAGGAAATACAATGGTAGGATTTGCCATCTTTCTTATTAAATAATTCAAAACCAATTGATCGGGAAAGGTCTTGTTCATGGTGGTAAGCGAGGGAGGATTTAGTAAAGGGATAATGCCGCTTTATACTAATATAGTCCCGAGTTGGTAATTAGAGTTAGAAGCTTCACAGCTTTCTCCACTCACCTCCACGGGCGAATATAGTCTACGTCACTCTTTCTTGGCTAGTCTAGTAGACTATATTCTAGGTCATTCGGAAGGGCTCCGTATAGTTTTGGGGTGTAACGTTGTGGTTGTTCCCTCTCCTTTCAGTCGAGTGACTTCGTACCTATCCTTACCGAGAAAAAGGAGTTCCAGAGGCATCTTCCATTCATATCGATTTTGGTTTTTCCGCACCATATTTTGATCTGCCTCTTCTTCGATCCGGAATTCCCAGCAAATCCTTGACTCCTCGAATACAATGGAATTTCACACCTGGCGAATCTTTCACTCTACCTCCTCTTATTAAGACCATAGAATGTTCCTGCAAATTATGACCTTCGCCTGGAATGTGAGCAAATATATCATGTCGATTGCTCAACCGTACTTTGGCTATCTTACGTGGAGCTGAATTAGGTTTTTTCGGTGTTCTCGTTGAAACACGCGGGCATACTCCTTGCTTCTGGGGACATTGATCCAAAGCTCGAGTACGGTCCGTGCGCCGTTTTTCTTCTCTACCATGACGAATCAATTGATTTAATGTAGGCATCGCTCTTTCCTTTGTCCTTCCCCCCTATTTTTGCCCTATCACTAGTGGTTACTCCCGATCCGAAGCACCCCTTTTCCATTCATAGAGAGATCCAATCGTCAAAATCAATAAAAAGGCCATCATGGACCAAGATCCAAATGGATCAATCTTGTTGGGAGGTACTGCCCAAGGAAAGGAAAAGGTTACTTCCGGATCAGGAATAATAAATAAAATGGAAACAAGATAAAATCTTATATCAAAACGACTTCTGGCATCACCGGAAGGATCGAAACCACATTCGTAGGCCGACAATTTTTCTGGATAGGTCGAACTATTGGAAGAAAATAGAAAAGGAAGACCGAGTGGGATCAAAGAAACTAGCGGGCTGATCACTAAATAGATACAAATAGGTGCAAATTCTGACATCACCACAGAAAACTTGGTTCTTTCGCTCCTTGCTGGCGGAGCGGCATACCGGAAAAAAAAAAAATTCTCGCAACTACGAAAACCATAACAGAAGCATCCTTTTTCCATTCATTCTTTCTAATAAAAATAATTTAGCCTAGACCACGACCCCTTAGCGGAAGCTCGCAGTTACGCAAGGCCGATAAAACTCGTTTATACGGGGGGCTCTCGTGCGGTCCAATGGTCTCCATTATGTGGAGATAGGCGGCATAGGTCTTCTCTTTTTGAAGCTTCCCATGAGGATAAAATATGAATCCACGGATTTTCTCTCTGTTGTTTAAAACGTATTCTTCGGACAGGCCATCGGATAAAAGGGCGAATTCCACCTTTTTTTCGATCAAAAGCTGTTGCCCTAGAATCGAATCGATTTTAGATAAGGGGAGGTTTTCCGCCCCTAAATAGAAGGCGAGGCGCTCATTGAGTTCCTGCCGCCGTAGGGGGTCCTGGAGTAAAGGGTGGAAAACCTCTGCTCCCATATCAACCGCTGCTGCGGCGAGGGCAAGAGGAGGCTCGTCGGGGGGATGGGCGTCGTTTTGATTGACACTCGGAAACGAGTGGGAAGCTCCCCAACCCTCAAGGGCTTCCGTCCACGTCGAAATTTCTTCCCTCGGGGAAGCCACGAAAATCGGCTTCGTTTCCGCCCAACTATGAGGTACATCAGCAGATGTTACAATAAAACGTATATGGCTCTTTGCTGGTAGAACCACTCTATTGTCGACTTCTAATAAACGTGATTGACCCAATTCTAGATCAGAAAAGGTTGTATTAAAGTTTCGATCGGTTAATAACATGGTAATTGCCCCTGCCAGTACCGGAAGTGATAATAAAAGTGGGAATGCTGTCACTAGAACGGACCACACAAATAGAGGTGATCTATGCATAGTCATTCCAGGTCCACGCATGTTGAAGATAGTTGTTATAAAATTAATAGAACCTAAAATGGATGAAACACCAGATAGATGAAGACTAGAAATTGCTAAATCAACTGCTCCTCCAGAATGGCTGGTAATACCACTTAAGGGCGGATAGACCGTCCACCCAGTGCCGCTACCCACTTCTACTAAGGCTGAGCTTAATAGGAGCAAGAGACTTGGAGGCAACAACCAGAATGAAATATTATTTAATCGTGGAAATGCCATGTCAGGCGCACCTATCAGAATCGGAACAGACCAATTACCAGATCCACCTATCATCGCCGGCATAACCATAAAAAAGATCATTAAAAAAGCGTGAGCCGTTATTAAAACATTATAAAGTTGATGATTCCCACCAAGAATTTGATCGCCGGGTCGTGCTAATTCCATACGAATCAGTACTGAGAAGCATGTGCCCATCACTCCAGCAATGGCACCGAAGATGAAATAAAGAGTCCCTATATCCTTGTGGTTAGTGGAGAACAGCCATCGGACCGGATTTGTCATAAAATTGAGATTATTTCGTTTCCTTCCTTATCAGAGAGGGGCCCGCGGGGCTTATTTATTGAAAAAGGGGGAGTGAGGAGGGATTTTTTGGCAAAGCAAGACTGATTAGCTCGCCTAAGGGTCGTAGCGGAAGAATTCCTCATCTGCGAGCTATTGGGGATCTATTCTCAGAAAGGAATGAAAGGACTGACTTTCCTTACCTAATAACATCTTAATCTACGATCTACGAATAAGAAATAGGAGCATCTAGCCGAGTAGCAGTCAGTAGGCGGAGAAGAAGTCAAAGGCGAATATCTCTTTGCCCCCCTCTTCAGTCAATGCTTTGGCCTTCGTCTCTATGGGCTTTGAATTTGGATAGATCCAGCGGGCCTTCTTGCGTGGACTTGGGCTTGCTTACTGGCTTCGCTGAGGATGGGATTCCCTACCCGATGAGTCTGGCTAGGCTATTAGGCACCTTTGGTCTAGGCTTTCTCAGGCCTATCCAGAAGTCTGAAGTTCCATCTACAGAAGGTCTAATTCTGAGCCGAAGCTCTATTTATTGCCCTATTCCCTTTCCTGACCAAAGTCACTAAGGAGGGGCCGGGGCGGACTGCAATTCGTCTGAGCTTAGTCTTCTCTTCTGAGACGATTGGAGGCTGGGGAAAGGGCACTCGTCGAAGAAGGGCCTGCCGTACGTAGGGGTGAAGAAAGCTCCTTCTCTTATAGGAGAGGCGCTATTGAATGAAAAAGAAAGTCTTCAAGAAGTGAGAGAAGGAATCATAAAAGAAATAGCTTTCGACTAAAGACGCAGACGATGAGCAAAAGTCTGCTTTAATAAAGTAGCTCGGGGGAACCTTAAGACAGGACATCGGGGCGAAGGTATGAAGGTACGGCAATGCAGCCCAGTCTGGTCTGAGGAGGAGTGGGACTGTGAAAGCTGCAGCAAAGGGAAAAGACTTTCACCAGTTTCTTGAGTGAGAAGCGGATGTTGGTGAAAAAAGGAAGTTGAGTTCAAGTTTGGAGCACATGGCATAAGCCAAAGATCCCGGGATGACTCTAAAAGCTAACGAGATGATTCTGGTTAAACCGGGCATTCCTCAGAGCAAGGAAAGATCTTTCAAAAATAGAATCAAGAGAAAGCGCTAGAACCGATGTAAGATCCGCTACAACTAGAAGTCAACTGGCACCTTCTTAAAGCGCCTGCCCGGCTTTCAGGTCACTTGCGAAGGGAACAAAGCTTAGGGCTCAAAGAAGTCCTCTCATCCTGAGGTGAGGGTGGGATGCCTATCGAAATCAGAAAAGATGAAAAAGGCTATCTACGTCCAATTCAAAGTTTCTTGCATTTTCCGATGTAGTTGGCGACAAGAGCTTCTTATGAGCCTGAATGTCATCTTTACCTTAAAGCTGCTTAAGATTGTTAAACAACACTATTCGACTTGATGCGCTGAGAGCGATGAAAAAGGATTTTCGGGGTATTATCAAGTGCGTATTGCCGAGGGTGAACATATTTCTTTTCTCTTGTGTTGGCTTTGCAAGTTCCTGCTGTGCATCCCTGCCCGATCATTTTCTTCTGATTATCTCTTTTTAGCCAAACTACTAGCTTCTGGGAGGAGGGTTATAGACTCATTCAGGTTGAGACGGACTCCCTGGTTTCTATACAGAAGCTGCACAATGGCTGGGCCTGAGGATCCACATTTCAATATTATCCTGAGAATCAGAGAGCTAATGAGAAGGGGTTGGAGGTGTGAATTGAGACATATTTGGAGGGAAGGCAATGTGAAGATGTGTTGGCTAAGCAAAGTATCGGTCCTGCTCCTGGCTTAACCATCCTACGTGACCCCCTACTGCAATCAGACAGTGGAAAAAGAATGATAACTTAGGCGCGACGACACCTAGAGTTGTGAAGGTGAGTTAGAGCGTAAAGCCTTAACATGTTCCAAAAAAGGAAGTATACATGTCTCTCCCTCACGGATATTCTCCACAGGGGGAGAACTCAGTTTGCCGCCTGAATCAGTCCCTTTATGGACTTAAACAAGCGTCCCGAAATGGGTTTGCCAAATTAGCTTCTGTGGATGCTGGTTTTCTTCAATCCCAGGCAGTCCCTTTTTACTCGTCGACGTGGAAACTATTCTGTTTTTTATTTTAGTATATATTGATGAAATTGTAATCATTGGTAATGATATTCAATTCATCATATCAAACCGTTGATTTGGAGATAGAGGTGACGGAGGAAGAGTATCGGGAGTGGTATATTCCCAGAGCCGTCGAGATCTTTCTTATGCTATTCTCCGGCCAGATCTAGGTGTGAACCAGGAGCTTGCCATTGTGGAGAGAGAATGGATATGCCAATTACTACTCTGCGTATCTGATGTGTGCTTCGGAGTATTGGAATGCTGATCAGAGGCGGGCGACGGTAGAAGGAGGTAACAGCCGGGTTAGGCGCTCCAGCAGCTCTAGGAGTTCCCGTTCTCGCTTTTCTTGATCTTCCATGAAGTTCGCCTGCTTTGAGAGAGGAGAGACAGCCATTTGATGCATGACAATGGAGAAAAGTACTATATGCTTTATGTTTCCTATGCAGCTACTACAGCTAATAAGCTATGCATGATGATATGTGATGCATGCTTTGACTTCTAAGGCTTGACAGGTCCTTTTGGTCGATTTCCAGTTGATTGCCTCAACCTATCGATTGAGTGAGTTGGAGAAGAAAGTCTTAGAAGGCTACGACTCTATAAGTTTCGCGTCTTATTTTTTTGCGTGTCTACTATTTATTTAGGTGCAAAGAGCCTAAGCGGTTCAAGCTATTATATTCCGCGCCTGCTCTCCATTTCCACCCGTCGATGCAATAGAAGCTATTAATGCCATATCTGGTGGTTCAGACATTCCCGCTGCTACAATTGGAGTTGACGGTCCTAGTTCTGTTAGAGTAAGAGCTCTTGCTGGAATAACCAGTGCTAGTTACTTGACTGTTGGAGGAGAAAGCACTGTGTGAAATGTTCACGTAGAAGCTCCTCTTTCATCTGCAGGTATAGACTTCTTTTGATTCTCATATCTTTTCCTATTTTCAGTTTAAGCTGCCGGAATGACCGGGGGCGTTTGATCTGGTTATGC